AAGTTCAACATTAAACAGATTAGTCGACATTTCTATGTTTCGATGCACGAATAAGATGTTATTTGTGGCAAGTAGTTTTTTTGGCTGGTTAATTGGTCACTTTTTATTCATGAAATGTATTGGCTTAGTATTATCTTTGCCATGGCAAAAAATGAAATCTAATGAACTTTTAAGATTTAATAAGTATCTTGTGTCAAAATGGAGAAATTCTGTATCTCACATCTTTACTATTCTCTTATTTCTAACTTGTGTTTGCTACCTAGGAAGAATGCCAGTACCCAGCATAACTAAAAAACTTAAAGAAAGTGCAAAAACAAAAAAGGAACAAAAGAAGAAAATAGAAAAAGATGTAGAAATGGAAGATGTAGAAATAGAAAAAATTATCAAAAACAAAAAAAAGAAGATAGAACAGGAAGAAGGTGTATCCGAGGAGGAAGATCTTTCCTTTTCTTTCGAGGAAAGGTGGAATCCTTACGAGTATAAGATAGATAAAACGGAGAAGATCCGGCTGCGGAATGTAAAGGAAAAAGATGAATTATGTTTTAAAGAGAAAGAAAAGAAGGAACTCCTATGGGTTGAAAAATCCCTTCTGTCTCTTCTTTTCGATTATCAACGATGGAATCGACCTCTGCGATATATAGAAAATGATAGATTTGAGAATGCTGTACGAAATGAAATGTCTCAATATTTTTTTCATACATGCACAAATGATGGAAAACAAATAATATCTTTCACATATCCACCTAGTTTGTCGACTTTTTTGGAAATGATACAAAAAAAGATGTCTTATCACACAACAGAAAAACTCCCAGCGGAACGCCTTTCTAATGATAATGAATGGGTTTCCACCACTAAAAAACAAAGGGATAACTTAAAGAAAGAATTCATAAGTCGAATAGAAGCTATAGATAAAGGATCTTCTATTGTTGATGTGGTCGAAAAAAGAGTTAGGTTGTGTAATTATGAGGAGGAACAAAAATGTTTACCTAAGTTTTATGATCCTCTTTTTAACGGAGCCTATCGTGGAACAATAAAAAAAGGTTCAATTAGGAATAATTCAACTACCCCCACAAATGGGTCCACAAAAATTCCTTGGATAAATAAGATCCATGGTATCCTTTCCGAAGATTATGGAGAGTTTGAACACGAAATAGATAAACTTGATGTAAATTCAATTGGTGAATTTACAGAGCAGGCTGAAGAAGCCGAAGAATCAAGAGCTCCTTTCAAAGAATTTCATTTTGGGGGAGAAGAAAAAGAATTTAATATGGTTAGAGCTAACGCGAATGCTAAAAAAATTATTAAAAAATCAATTCAAATCGAAGAAATTAAGAAAGAAGTTCCTCGCTGGTTATATAAACTGACTGGCGATTTAGAGTTTGAAGAAGAGGAGGAGGAGGAAGAAGAAGAAGAAGAAGAAGAGGATCAGAAAGAACCCAAACATGATGAGGGGATTCGTTCAAGAAAAGCCAAACGTGTGGTAATTTATACTGATGTTGAGGGCGATGAGGATACTAAACTAAATAGTACTGATGGTAATCAAGCCGTAAATAGTGAAAAAGCTGTAACTGTAGATAGTGATCAAGCCAAAGCCATAAATAGTCAAAAAACCGTAAAGAGTGATCAAGCCAAAACAAAAAAAGGTGATAAAGCAGAAGAGCAAGTAAAAAATGATGATGAAGCAGACGAGCAAGAGATGGCCATGATACGTTACTCCCAACAATCGGATTTTCGTCGGGATATAATCAAAGGGTCGATGCGTGCTCAAAGACGTAAAATAGTTATTTGGGAAATGTTTCAACCAAATGTGCATTCCCCTCTTTTTATGGACAGATTAGGTAAACGACCTTTCTTTTCTTTTGATATTTCAACGCTGAAAAACCTCATTTTTCTAAATAGGATGGAGGAGAAAAGCCTCAAATTCCAAATAAAAACGTCTGATTATGTGAGCGAAGAGTCAAAAAAGGAAGAAAAAATATACGAAGAATATGAAGAAGAAAAAAGCGAATATCAAATAAACGAAGAGCAAAGACAAGAAGAAGAACGGATAGCAATAGCAGAAGCTTGGGATACTATTCCATTAGCTCAAACAATAAGGGGTTTAATATTAGTAACTCACTCGATTCTTCGAAAGTACATTATATTACCCTCATTGATAATAGTTAAAAATATTGGTCGTATGCTATTATTTCAATTCCCCGAGTGGTATGAAGATTTTAAGGAATGGGGTAGGGAAATGCATGTCAAATGCACATATAATGGTGTTCAATTATCGGAAACTGAATTTCCAAAAGACTGGTTAACAGACGGTCTTCAAATAAAAATTCTATTTCCTTTCTCTCTGAAACCTTGGCGTAGATCTAAGTTAGGATCCGATCATACAGATCTAAGAAAAAAACAAAAAAATTTCTGTTTTTTAACGGTCTGGGGAATGGAAACAGAATTGCCCTTTGGCTCTTCTCGAAAAAAACCTCTCTTTTTTGAACCCATTCAAAAAACACTCGAAAAAAAAATTATAAAAGTAAAAAAGAAAGGTTTTTTCTTTTTAAAAATTATAAAAGACAACATTATAAAAGAGAGCATAAAAGCTTTTATAAATATTTTAAAAGAAAAAATAATATGGATTATAAAAATAGTTCCGTTTATAAAAATGAAAATGAAACAACTTTCAAAAATCATTTTATTTTTATTTGACCTAACTCAAAATAAAAATAAGAAAGATTCCCAAATAAGTAATAGGATCATGCATGAATTATCCCATGAATCATCTCATGAATCAACCATTAGAATTGGATCCATAGATTGGACAAACGATTCACTGACACTGACAGAAAGAAAAATACATGATCTGTCTAATAAGACAGCCAAAATTCGGGATCAAGTAGAAAAGATTATGAAAGACAATAAAAAAAAACTTCTATCTTCAGATATAGAGAATATAGATATTAGTACTAACAATGGAAATTCTATTAATAAAATAACGGAATCGCAGAAAGATATTTGGCAAAGATCTAAAAAAAGAAGAAGTGTCCGATTAATTCCTAAATGCAATTCTTTTATTAAATCTTTCATTGAAAAAATATACATGGGTATCCTTCTATCTATCACTAATATTTATAGGATTAATGCCCAATTTATTATTGACTTAATACCTGATTCAACAAAAAGAATCCTAAATAAATACACTTACAATGACGAAATAAAAGAAAAGGATAAGGATATTAATGAAACTAATCCAAATATAATCCCCTTCATTTCAACTATAAAATCCCTTTCTACTTCTACTACTATTAGTAATAGTAATACTAATTCACCGATTTATTGGGACTTACCTTCTTTGTCGCAAGCCTATGTGTTTTACAAATTATTGCAAACCCAAGTTAGTAACAAATATAAGTTAGACCCGATATTTCATTACTACGGATCATATCCTTTTATTAAGGATAGAATAAAAGACTATTTACATGAATATTTACATAGACGAGGAATATATTATCCTGAATCAGACCACAAGAAACTGCAGAATTCTGGAATGAATGAATGGAAAATTTGGTTAAAAAGCCAGTATCAATACAATTTATCCCATGCCAAATGGTCTAGATTAGCACCTTTAAGATGTAAAAATAAAGTCAATCAGCATCATACGATTAAAAAGAATGACTCACAAAAATTGGATTCATATGAAGAAAAAGACCAAAAAGATCAATTAATTCATTTTGATAAAAAGGATTCTTATAAATTGTACCTATGTAAGAGTCCGAGTAACGCAAAAAAAATAAAAAGAAAAAAACATTACAAATATGATCTTTTATCATCTAAATATATTAATTATGAATATTTGACAGATTTTAATCTTTATGGATCGCCGGTAGAAATAAATAGGTATGCAGAGATTTTATCTCCGTCTAATTACAATACACATAAATACAAATCGTCTTTTGTTAGAAATATTAATGATTTTCCATGCCTAGAAGATAAATATATAATGGATACGAATCAAAATCGAGATAGAAAATATTTTGAATTGAGAATATTTGATCCTAGAAAAAATATTAAGACTAGACTTGGTAGCGATATCGGAACTTTAAATCAAACTATTAAGACCAGGGACAATAAGAAAGATATAATTTCTCGTTATATCAGAATTAATCAAGAAATCCATACAAAGAAAAAAGATTTATTTTTTAATTGGATGGGAATGAATGAACAAATGTTAGATCGTACTATATCAAATCTGCACCCTTGGTTCTTACCAGAATTTGTGTCAGTTTATAATCGATATAGGACTAATCCGTGGATCATACCAATCAAATTACTTCTATTTAATTTGAATAGAAGCGATTTTTATATGAATACAAAGGCAGAATCTAATCAAAAAGAAAAATCTAATCTGGAATCTAATAAAACTATTCAAATTCAAAAAAAATACCTTCAATTAAAGAATTGGAACCAGGACGAGAAAGACCAACAAGAACAAGGAAATCTTATATCAGATACAAGAAAACAGAAAAAAGATGGTGGATCAAATTCTGCAGGTTCAGATATTAAGAAACGGAGAAAGAAAAAGAGATTAAAGAGTAAGAAAGAAGCAGAACTAGACTTATTTCTGCAAAAATTTTTTATTTTTCAACTCCGATGGGGTAATTCATTTAGTCAAAGAATGACCAATAATATCAAGGTATATTGTCTACTGCTTAGACTTATGGATCCGAGTGAAATTGCGGTATCCTCTGTTCAAAGAGGAGAAATGGGGATAGATGTAATGCTAATTCATAAGGATCTGTCTCTTCCCCATTTGATAAAAAGGGGAATCTTTTTTATTGAACCGTTTAATTTGGCTATAAAATGGGATGGAATTTCGATTATGTATCAAACCATAGCTATTTCATTGACCCATAAGGTTCAGCACCAAACTAATCGAGGTCGAGGGTACCAAGCAAAAAAGCATATTGATGAAAATTACTTTAATAGTTCGATTGCACGACACGGAGGAGTACGTGTAAATGGGGACAATAATATGCTTGTTCCTGAACATATTTTATCCCCTAAACATCGTAGAAAACTGAGAATTATAAGTCGTTTCAATTACCGAAAAAGTAACCTTTTGAATAAGAATTCAGTATTTTACAATAGAGATAAGACTAATGTGGGTGAGTTTGATAAATTTTTATATTGGGATAAGCTTCTTGATACAGATACTGATAACTTTCTAAAATGGAAAGTCTTTCTTTGGCCTATCCATCGATTAGAGAATTTAGCCTGTATGAATCGCTATTGGTTCAATACTTATAATGGAAGTCGTTTTAGTATGTTAAGGATCCATATGTATCAGCAGTTTGGAATTCGCTGATCTGATGTTAAAGTAAATTTCCCTCTAAATCACGCGCCTTGTATATGGGTACATGCAAATAAATACATACCTTGTGCTAGACTCTCATACATAGGATTAATTTACATATTAATTGTACCTAGGAATGAATCCACAGGATCTTTTTAGGTGCCTTTCATTCCCTTTTCATTCTCTTTTTTTAGTTTAGAAATATACCAGCCCTTTGTGCCTGAATAAATTTGTTGTTATTATTTATAATTTATCATTTTTTTAGATTTGTTTGATATGAAATAAGAGTAATAGTTAATAATAATATATGAATCAATCCAGATTATGCTGTACACCAGAGCGAAATAAAAGGTATTATTATTCTTGATTAGTAAGATTCATATCCGTCTGAGAACAAAAAGAAAAAAGAGAAGATTTATTTGTATGATAAAGAATTCGCCTATATCAGTTATTCAGCAAGAAGAAAAAAGTGGTTCCGTTGAATTCCAAGCATTTCGTCTTACCAATAGGATAGAGAGACTTACTTCCCATTTGGAAGTACACAGAAGGGACTATTTATCTCAGAGGGGTCTACGTAAAATGCTGGGGAAACGTCAACGACTTTTGGTTTATTTATCAAATAAAAATAGAGTGCGTTATAGAGAATTAATTGGTCAATTGGGTATTCGGGAACCAAAGACTGGTTAATTTAGAAATTCGTTTGAATTATTCGGTTCATTAGATCTTTAATTTTTATGAACCTTTTTTTATTTTAGGGAATTCATGGAATAATGAATTGGGATCGGAGAAGAAAAACATATGACTGTACCAGACACAAGAAAAGACCTCCTGATAGTTAACATGGGTCCTCAACACCCGTCAATGCATGGTGTTCTTCGACTCATTGTTACTCTAGATGGCGAAGATGTTATCGACTGTGAACCCATATTGGGTTATTTACACAGAGGAATGGAAAAAATTGCAGAAAACCGAACAATTATACAATATCTACCTTATGTGACACGTTGGGATTATTTAGCTACTATGTTCACAGAGGCAATAACAGTTAATGCACCAGAGGAATTGGGAAATATACAAGTACCTAAAAGAGCCAGCTATATAAGGGTAATTATGCTCGAGTTGAGTCGTATAGCTTCACATTTATTATGGCTTGGACCCTTTATGGCCGATATCGGTGCACAGACTCCTTTCTTCTATATTTTCAGAGAGCGGGAATTGTTATATGATCTATTCGAAGCTGCCACAGGTATGCGAATGATGCATAATTTTTTCCGTATCGGGGGAGTAGCTGCTGATCTACCTTATGGATGGATAGATAAATGTTTAGATTTCTGTGATTATTTTTTAACAGGAGTTGTTGAATACCAAAAGCTTATTACGCGCAATCCCATCTTTTTAGAACGAGTTGAAGGGGTAGGCCTTATTGGGGGAGAGGAAGCAATAAATTGGGGTTTATCAGGACCAATGTTACGAGCTTCCGGAATCCAATGGGATCTTCGTAAAGTCGATCGGTATGAGTGTTATGATGAATTTGATTGGGAAGTCCAATGGCAAAAAGAAGGAGATTCATTAGCTCGTTATTTAGTAAGAATCGGTGAAATGACGGAATCCATAAAAATAATTCAACAGGCTCTAGAAGGGATCCCCGGGGGACCTTATGAAAATTTAGAATTCCGACGCTTTGCTGCAACAAAAGATTCAGAATTGAATGATTTTGAATATCGATTCATTAGTAAAAAACCTTCTCCCAGTTTTGAATTGTCAAAACAAGAACTTTATGTGAGAGTAGAAGCTCCAAAGGGAGAATTAGGTATTTTTCTGATAGGAGATAATAGTGTTTTTCCTTGGAGATGGAAAATACGTCCACCTGGTTTCATAAATTTGCAAATTCTTCCTCAGCTAGTTAAAAGAATGAAATTGGCTGATATTATGACAATACTAGGTAGTATAGATATCATTATGGGAGAAGTTGATCGTTGAAATGATAATTGAAGAAGCACAAGCTATCAGTTCTTTTTTAAGATCGGAATCCTCAAAAGAGGTCTATGGGCTCATATGGTTATTTATACCTATATTGACTCTTGTATTGGGAATCACAATAGGGGTATTAGTAATTGTGTGGCTAGAAAGAAAAATATCTGCAGGGATACAACGAAGAATTGGTCCTGAATATGCTGGTCCTTTGGGGATTCTTCAAGCTCTAGCAGATGGGGTCAAACTACTTTTCAAAGAAGATCTTCTTCCATCTAGAGGAGATATTCGTTTATTTAGTGTCGGCCCTTCCATAGCGGTCGTATCAATCCTACTGAGTTATTCAGTAATTCCTTTTGGCCATCACCTTGTTCTAACCGATCTCAGTATAGGTGTTTTTCTATGGATAGCAATTTCAAGTATTGCCCCTATCGGACTTCTTATGTCCGGATATGGATCAAATAATAAATATTCCTTTTTAGGTGGTTTACGAGCTGCTGCTCAATCAATTAGTTATGAAATACCATTAACTCTGTGTGTGTTATCAATATCTCTACGTGTGATTCGTTAGAATATATTACCTTACTTATTTCTATTTATTTTATAGGAAATAAGTTTATTGAATATATAGATAGAACTCACTCTTTTATTCATTAATGGGATATATGAATTAAACTAGATAGTTATATGAGTGAAACAAAACTGCTTATGAATTTGCAGTAAGAAGTAGAGTCTCATTACCTACGTACGAGAGTAAAGTGTAGCTAAACGTAAGCAGTCCAAGCTGTTTACCCCAAGTATCGATTAGTCATCATCTACTTGAAGCGGGGCAAAAGATCAACTGTATGGAGTTTTGATTTTTTTATGTATTACCATACCGAAGATCAACCAAAACAAAAATGAGTGGACGGTTAGGAACACCAAGGTACACAAAAGATTAGTAAAAGAGATAATGTAACGTATCCAAACGGATACCTTTTTACATAAAAGGAGTCATAATGAGGGTTTGAAGTTAGTAGAAATTATCAAAAAGTACTTCCCCATGATCCCGATCCAGAGTATAGCTCCTATCCACTGATTGAAAAATAACTATCAATATCAAGAACGAAGTAATCCTTTATTTATATGGTCCCTCCGAGAAAGAAGAGAAGAACAGGAAGTCAAAAATTAATCGACTATTTATTGTACCTTATTGAAAGATCGAGTTATTACTGAACAAAAAACTGAAAAAAAGGATAAAGGATGAGATGGATTCAGAAGCGTCCTTTTGTATTTGTTATTATCTTATCGCGGACAGAATCCCACTGGTCTAGTTCACTTATGAGCATTTTGCTACATCTTGATTTTTTATATGGTATGCCGATGTAATACCGAAGCCTACCTTAGATTCATTTGTGACCATTGAGGAGCCGTATGAAGCTGAGGTCTCATGTACGGTTCTGGAATAGAGATGAAAACAGTGATGTTATCATCGACTATGATTATCTAACAGTTCAAGTACGGTTGATATAGTTGAGGCGCAGTCAAAATATGGTTTTTGGGGGTGGAATCTTTGGCGTCAACCTATAGGGTTTATAGTTTTTCTAATTTCTTCACTAGCAGAATGTGAGAGATTGCCCTTTGATTTACCGGAAGCGGAAGAGGAATTAGTAGCGGGGTATCAAACTGAATATTCAGGTATAAAATTTGGTTTATTTTATGTTGCTTCTTACCTAAATCTACTAGTTTCTTCATTATTCGTAACAGTTCTGTACTTGGGCGGGTGGAATCTTTCTATTCCATATATACCCATTGCTGGACTTTTAGCAATAAATAAGACTAGTCAAGTCTTGGAAACAACAATTAGTCTACTCATTACATTAGCTAAAGCTTATTTGTTCCTGTTCATTCCTATCTCAACAAGATGGACTTTACCTAGAATGAGAATGGACCAACTATTAAATCTTGGGTGGAAATCTCTTTTACCTATTGCTCTCGGTAATCTATTATTGACAACTTCTTCCCAACTCGTTTCGCTGTAATTGATAGTATATTCCAGATTCCTATCCTCTCTCAAGCAAGAGAAAGAAACATAAAATTTTTCATGGATACTCACAATATGTTTCCTATGGTGACTGGGTTCATGAATTATGGTCAACAGACAATACGAGCTGCAAGATACATTGGTCAAAGTTTCATGATTACCTTATCTCATGCGAATCGTTTACCTGTAACTATTCAATATCCTTATGAAAAATCAATCACATCAGAGCGTTTCCGTGGTCGAATACACTTTGAATTTGATAAGTGCATTGCTTGTGAAGTATGTGTTCGTGTATGTCCGATAGATCTACCTGTTGTTGATTGGCGATTAGAAACGGATATTAGAAAGAAACGATTGCTTAATTATAGTATTGATTTCGGAATCTGTATATTTTGTGGTAATTGCGTGGAGTATTGCCCCACAAACTGTTTATCAATGACTGAAGAATATGAACTTTCTACCTATGATCGTCACGAATTAAATTATAATCAAATAGCTTTGGGTCGGTTACCAATGTCTGTAATTGGAGATTACACAGTTCGAACAATTCTGAATTCAAGTCAAATAAAAATTTCTATGGATAAACCCCTTGATTCAAGAACGATTACCAATTAAATTAAAAATTACAAAAATTACAAATAAGATTAAGTTTTGATCGAAAGTAGAGTAGGTAAGTTTCTTTCATGTCAGACAAATAATAACTAGTGAGGCAATATATATATATATATTCATTATACCCATAGCATAGCCGTTATTTTGTATACCCATAGCCGTTATTTGGTTTTAAATTATGAAACAAACTCTGCTTCTACTAAAGATAAAAAGAAAGATTGGCCCGTTCAATCGATTAACTCTACTATATCAAGCCACAACACGTTGGGTTAGGGACTATTAACTATTAAAAAAGAAGGGTAACCCACTTTTTCCCGACCAGTAAGATCATGAGATATTTTCATGAGATATTTTCACTTACACTTTTTCATAGCTTATTTAACACATAATGGATTTACCTGCACCAATACATGATATTCTTTTAGTATCTCTGGGATCAGGCCTTATAGTAGGAGGCCTAGGAGTGGTATTACTTACCAATCCAATTTATTCTGCCTTTTCATCGGGATTAGTTCTTGTTTGTATATCTTTATTTTATATTCTATCGAACTCTTATTTTGTGGCTGCTGCGCAGCTTCTTATTTACGTGGGAGCTATAAATGTCTTAATCCTATTTGCTGTGATGTTTATGAACGGTTCAGAATATTACAATTATTTTAATTTTTGGACTGTCGGAGATGGGTTCACTTCGCTAGTTTGTACAAGTATTTTTTTTTCACTAATTGCTACCATCTCAAACACGTCATGGTACGGGATTATTTGGACTACAAGATCAAACCAGATCATAGAGCAAGACCTGACAAGTAATGTTCAACAGATTGGGATTCATTTATCGACAGATTTTTATCTTCCATTTGAACTTATTTCTATAATACTTTTAGTTTCTTTAGTGGGCGCAATTGCTATGGCTCGCCGGGAAATGGATATTTAGAATTGTAAATAACAAAACAAATAAAAGAAAAGGGTCTTACTCCGCATAATTGTTATCACATTGGTACACCTTACATTGGAATATTGTTCATGAGACATATTTAAAGTTTTTGTTAGTTCGACGACCCATTGTGTCTTTTTTGGTACTGTATTTGTTGCATTATATGTAGATGATATGGATTGATAATTAAATTATATTCAGTAAAATATTCTAATTAATCAAATCCCTGAATTGTTGTTTATATTGAAATGAATCGAAATTGACGAGGAGTTGGTCGATGATGCTCGAGCATGTACTTGTTTTGAGTGCCTATTTATTTTCTATTGGTATCTATGGATTGATCACAAGTCGAAACATGGTTAGAGCACTTATGTGTCTTGAACTTATACTGAATGCTGTTAATATGAATCTCGTAACATTTTCTGATTTATTTGATAGTCGCCAATTAAAGGGAGACGTGTTCTCGATCTTCGTTATGGCGATTGCAGCCGCCGAAGCAGCTATTGGACTAGCTATTGTTTCTTCCATCTATCGTAACAGAAAATCCACTCGTATCAATCAATCCAATTTATTGAATAAATAAAATATTTGTAACCTTTACTCAGATATATAAAGACATATGTGTTATGTCACATATGTAGGAATAGATGGGTACCCATGCTATGTATCAAAAGATCATAAGCATGCATTAGGAATAGGAGTGCAATAACGTGTATTGACTGATATGACCATGCATGTTTGATGAAACATAAGAGATCAAAGTATCTTGGGCCTATCTAATGAACAAATCAGAAATAGATTGATATAAAAAATTGATGGTCTAATCACTGATTCGTCTGGTGTCAAAATATGTGAATATTAAAACTACCAGACCGAAAATTTATGACGTTCCAAAAAAATTGATAGATCCAATGTCACACTCAGTAAAAATTTATGATACATGTATAGGGTGTACCCAATGCGTACGAGCGTGTCCTACAGATGTCCTGGAAATGATCCCCTGGGACGGATGTAAAGCTAAGCAAATTGCTTCCGCACCAAGAACGGAAGACTGTGTAGGTTGTAAGAGATGTGAATCCGCTTGTCCAACGGATTTTTTAAGTATACGGGTTTATTTATGGCATGAGACAACCCGTAGCATGGGTCTAGCTTATTAAGACGTTACAAAAAACTCCCCTTGAATCCATTTGATTCCTCTTTACCGACAAAAACCCGTACTCGATAAAATACGAGCGCGGGTTTTTCTGGTCAAATCAAAATGTATTTTGTCTTTACTACGAGTAATTTTTATTGGTTAACAATCATTGTTGTTTTCCCCATATCCGCGGGTTCCTTAATTGCACTTCTCCCTCATAGAGGAAATAAGGTAGTTCGATGGTATACTATATGTATCTGCTTATTTGAACTCCTTTTAACGACCTATGTATTCTGTTATCATTTTAAATTGGACGATCCATTAATCCAATTGGAAGAAGATTTTAACTGGATAAATCTTTTTGATTTTCACTGGAGACTCGGAATCGACGGACTTTCCATAGGACCCATTTTATTGACAGGATTTATCACTACTTTAGCTACTTTAGCGGCTTGGCCAGTTACCCGAAATTCGCGATTGTTCCATTTCC